ATAGTCTTATTAAAAGTAAAATGTATGTCCAAAATCAATCCAGATCTCCTGTTACTGCTCAAATCAAAAGAGAAGTAATAGGTAGGGATGACAGGATTTGAACCTGTGACATTTTGTACCCAAAACAAACGCGCTACCAAGCTGCGCCACATCCCTTTAATTGGTCTATAGTGTAATGTCATTGTAGAGAATTCCTCTCTTGTTTTCCACATCCTTAATTTCTTTTATTTTGATATATTGATATAAACAAATATTATTTTTCTATTTCTTCTTGTTGGTTTCATATATCCTATAATATTTCATATATCCTATAATAATAGTAATAGTCCAAAACTTATATACATATGAAATATGGAACCTGCCATAAAACATAAAACAAAATGAATATTTTTCGTGAATGCTGGGGAAGAAAGGGATCCTTTATTTCTGTTTTAAGCAAAAGAAAATATTTTTTTTTTACCAACTCATTGTACATTTCAATGTGAATTCGAGATTCGGTGTACAATTTTAAGTAGCTCTTACCTACATATGCATCTAATCATATATGTATTACGATTATGTATTCCAATAAAGAAGGAGGTTTTTTAATGCGAGATTTTAAAACATATCTCTCTGTGGCACCGGTACTAAGTACTCTATGGTTCGGGGCTTTAGCAGGTCTTTTGATAGAGATTAATCGTTTTTTTCCAGATGCGTTAACATTCCCCTTTTTTTCATTCTAGGTATTAACATGGAAAGGAATAAAGAAGATTAGAGATACAATAAAATATCCGTGTGAATAATCCAATCCCGTTTTCCCTTTTTAGAAAAAGAATACGGGAGGAAAGAGAAAGAAGAAAAGTAGATTCAACATTTGCAAAACTTGGATTGAAGTTTAAATGAAATTTGATAGAAAACTTTTTAATAGAAGGAAAAGAAATAGATAGGGGTGAAACCTACAAATTAGATCTAGGGAAAGAATCTTATACAAGATACTGAAATGATGTACTATGATTCTAAATAGAGTTTCGAAATCATTGTATTATATTCTTTAATATTCTTTTATTGATTGCAGTGAAATCTGGATTTCAAATTAGTAACTTCTTTTTTTTTTTTTCCTGTTTTTGTTTCGGATCACAAAAATGGAGGAGTTGAATAAATAAAAAAATACAAAGGAGGTTCATGGCACAGGGGAAAAATGTTCGAGTAACGGTTATCTTAGAATGTACTAGTTGTATCCAAAAGGATATTAATAAGGAAAAGACATCAACGGGAATTTCCAGATATATTACTGAAAAGAATCGACACAATACGCCTAATCGGTTGGAATTGATAAAATTCTGTCCCTATTGTTATAAACATACAATTCACGGGGAGATAAAGAAATAGATTGAACCAAGCATTTTCACCTGCGCGTTCCCCTTCCATTCCAAGGAAGGGGAAAAATGACATGATATATAATATATATTATTACTTAACTTAATAAAAACTTAATTAAAAAAAAATGGAATAAACAAAGCAAATCCTATTTATTAAAAATAATCAATTTTAGATCTCACCAAAATAGGATTTTCGCAATAAGGAATAAACTAAACAACCCATGGATAAATCCAAGCGACCTTTTCTTAAATCGAAGCGATTTTTTCGGAGACGTTTGCCCCCGATCCAATCGGGAGATCGAATTGATTATAGAAACATGAGTTTAATTAGTCGATTTATTAGTGAACAAGGAAAAATATTATCTAGACGAGTGAATAGATTGACTTTAAAACAACAACGATTAATTACTATTGCTATAAAACAAGCTCGTATTTTATCTTCGTTACCTTTTCTTAATAATGAAAAACAATTTGAAAGAACTGAGTCGACCACTAGAACTCCTGGTCTTAGAGCCCGAAATAGATAGGCTTACTTTTTTTTTTTTCAATTGAATCAAAATTCTAATCCGAACTCAAACAGAGATTGGTGTTTTGTTCAAAAAATACAAAAATGAAGATTTGATTATCGTATCTTTCGTAAGAGAAAAATCAGGTAAGCTGAGAAATCTTTTTTTATTGAACGTGTTCATTCATTTTGACTCCTTTATCATATTCATTTCTATTTTACCGTCCCGGAGAATGAACTCCGGGAAACTCTCTTTAAATTATTTTGATGCATTGCTTTCAATTTACTTACTTTATGATCTCGTTGGAAATCATATAAAGACAATTCTTATTTAATATAGCTATTTGCGCAAGTATTTTACGATTAAGAAATACCCGTCTCTTATACAGATCATGTATTAATCTATTATAACTATTTGATACTCCCCTTTCGCGAATCACTCCGTTTATCCGAGCGATCCATAAACGACGAAAATTTCTCTTTTGCCTACCTCTATCCCGATGAGCCGAAACCAAAGCTCTTATTTTCTGTTGAGTAATAGTTCGAGTAAGTCTTGAATGAGCCCCTCGAAAACTTGAGGCAAATAAACGAATTTTTGTTCTACGTCTCCGAGCAATATATCCTCGTCTAATTCTGGTCATTGTATAAATGAGATTTTGACGAATAACTAATGGATTTCCCTTCTTTCAGTTATTCTTTTTCACTTTCTTAGTCTATTAATAACAAAACGGATTTTCCGATGTATAAAAATGGAATTCCAATGGCTTTGGCTACTATAACCTTCCCGACCACAATTTTCCTTTTTTCTAGGCATTTCACTTAATCTCGAAAAAAGAAATTGTATTCTATTAGCTATCAAAAACATAGTAAATGGATAAAAAGAAATAGTGGGTTCCATCGTTTCTATGGTTACTTCTTAAACGGTAAGGTCTTCTCTATACACCGGAGCCTCTTATTTGATTTAATCAATCTTATTGGTAATTTTACTTGTACAGTTCACACTTTTTTAGCTCTACTCTACCCCTGAATTATCCAATAATAGATCTTTCACAATAAGATCTACCCATACAGTAACGGTATTTAATTAGGAAGGTTAACTGGATAGCTGACCCTGTTAGTCCGTTCTTGCAAGAGTGGGAGTCTAATCTTTCTGTTTTTAAAATAGGATTTTCCCCGCTTAATGGATAACCGTTTGATACCAATGGGGAATTTTTTCGCATTTTAAATTGAGGTGATTGAATTTGCACCAATAGAAACCATAAATTTCATACACAATAGGGGAAGATTTTTTTCTTTTTAGATTTCATTTCGATAGTGAATAGAATTCTTCCATTTTATCCTCGGGAAAAATGGTTTTCTTTCTTTTGTCCCAGCCCATGATCTTAACGAGTCACACATACACCCTAGTACATGTTCCTCGACGCTGAGGGCATCCCCCGAGCGCGGGGGATTTCGTAACATTTCTGATTGGCTGTCTTGTTTTTCTAATAAGTTGTTTAATAGTTGGCATGTTGAATCATATACATAATGGGTTGGTTTAGATCGATCCTAACCAGATAATTCTTAATTTTTTCAATAGAAAATTCGGGGTAAGAAGCTAAGATAAAATAGAAAGAAAATCGCGGATTTACGAGAAATCCATACTAGTTTCAGCAATTGCTAGACTGCTACAAGATCAACAATTCCATAAGCTTGGGCTTCGGTTGCTGACATAAAAGCATCTCTTTCCATGTCTTCGGATACAACCCAAAAAGGTTTGCCCGTTCTTTGTACATAAACCCTTGTGATGGTTTCGCGCAGTTTCAGCAGTTCTTCCGCTTCCAGGATAAATTCTCCCGTTTGTGCTTCATAAAAAGAAGTAGCAGGTTGATGAATCATTACCCTGATGATATAACAGAATAAAAAGTTCTTCTATCTCGTATGATGAAGAGAAAAGAACAATAAAGGATAACAAGAAAAAAATGGAATTGAACAACCGTACGGGCATCTTTTGTGCATTGCATACGGCTCTACAATAACATTGACCCTTAACCTTCCATCGAAGAAAGAAAAAAATAGGATTTATCAGACCCAGATCGGTAAATGATCAAATTACCATCCTTCATTTTGTAAGAGTTAAAAAATACTATGATGGTTCCGTTGCATAATAATGTATTTTTATTTATAATGTATTTTATATATTTTGTTTGTGATTCAGCAATCCCAAAGTTTCTTTTTGATCGGATCAAATAAAAAGTAAAGAAAAAGAATTCTTTTTCATACTATTCCATAACATAAATATTTTTATGGGTTCTGCGGTATAAAAACAAAAAGTTTGTGACGCTAAACTCGACTTCCAATAGATAAGAAAAAATTGGAAATATCCTTTAGCTCATACTACTCTCTCGATACAGAATCAATAAAAAAAAAAAAAAAAGTTCTCATATCGAATTCAAAGTGCCATGCTATTATTACTTAATAGTCATATCGCGAAGGCATAGTCTTTTTTTTTCTCAAAAAACCTCATTGGCGCCAAGCGTGAGGGAATGCTAGACGTTTAGTAATTTCTCCTCCAACCAAGATAAGGGATCCCATTGAGGCAGCTAATCCCATACAAATTGTATGTACATCTGGTTGTACAAATTGCATAGTATCATAAATAGATATTCCAGATATTACCCATCCACCAGGAGAGTTTATAAACAAATAGAGATCTTTGGTATTATCCTCGATACTGAGAAATACCATAAGACCAATAAGTTGATTGGAGATCTCGCTATCAACTTCTTGTCCTAAAAAAAGTACTCTTTCTCGATAAAGTCGGTTGATTAGGGTAAAATTCTATCCCTTCGGAACCGTACATGCACCTTTTGGCGCATACGGTTCAAAACAATTTTGAAGAATCAATATGGAGATTCCAATCCGCCTTCTGTTCTCATAGTAAGCTCTTTCTAACTTATAATGAAAGGGGCCTTTCCTCTATTTTTCAATAAAAATATTTTACTCCTTCATTAAACTTATCCTATCGAATTAACTTTTCATTGATGTATTGTTTTATTGAGATCCTGTACAAATCACGATCTCATTTTCTTGTTCCTGAATGGGCCTCTTCAATCTTTTTAGGTTTATGCTCTACTCCGGGTAAAGATTCGCTCGAT